AAAACAAAAAATGGTTTGAAAAACCCCTTGTGACTCTTCTTTTCGACTATAAACGATGGAATCGTCCATTGCGATATATAAAGGTTCGATTTCAAATTAAAAAAGCCGTAAGAAATGAAATGTCACAATATTTTTTTTCTACATGCCTCAGTGATGGAAAACAACGAATATCTTTTACATATCCACCCAGTTTGTCAATTTTTTTGGAAATGATACAAAGAAAGATGTCTTTGTCCACAACAGAAAGACTCTCCTATGACGAACTATATAATCATTGGGTTTATGCCAATGAACAAAAAGAAAACACACTACGAAAGGAGTTTTTAACAAGAATCGAAGCTCTAGACAATGGATCGCTTACTCTGGATGTACTGGAAAAAAGAACTAGATTGTGTAATGATGCAACTAAAAAAGAATACTTGCCTAAAATATATGATCCTTTCTCGAGCGGACCATATCGTGGAACAATAAAAAAAACGTTTTCACCTTCAATCAGAAATGAAACTTCCAGAGAAAATTCCATAGAGAAGTTTCGCATAAATAAGATTTACGGTATCCTTTTTGCTATCGATTATCGAGAATTTGAACAGACATTTGATAGAAAATCATTATCAACAAAAATTGGTTATTTTTTGAACTTAATCAATCAATTTACTATAGAATCACCATCAAATTCTAATTTAAAAAGACTTTCGTTATTTCCAGAACAAGGAAAAGTTGATTCAGATTCAGAAGATCAAGCAAAATTTTTAAATTTTTTTTTCGATAGAGTTATAACTGACCCCAAGGATCAAACAATTAGAAAAAAATCTATTGGAATAAAAGAAATCAGTAAAAAAGTCCCTCGATGGTCATACAAATTAATGAAGAATGAGGAAGGAGAAATTGGAGAAACTTTCGTGGTGTACCATGAGATTCGTTCAAGAAAATCCAAACATGTAGTGATTTTTACTGATAATCAACAGAATGCCGATACTTATACTGCTAATGCTAACAAGGATATTGATAATTCTGAGCAAACAAACGAAGTCTCTTTGATCCGTTATTCACAACAATCGGATTTTCGTCGAGATATAATCAAAGGCTCCATGCGCGCTCAAAGACGTAAAGTAGTTATTCGGGAACTCTTTCAAGCAAATGTACATTCCCCCCTTTTTTTGGACAGAGTATACAAACCCATCTTTTTTTCTTTTGATCTTTCTGGATTGATAAAACGCATTTTTGAAAATTGGAAGGAGAAAAACAAAGAATTTAAAATTGCGAATTATGCAGAGGAAAAGACAGGGGAGAAAAGACAGAAGGCCAAAAGAGAGGAAAAAGCACGGATAAAAATAGCCGAAGTCTGGGATACCGTCCTATTTGCTCAAGTAATAAGAGGTTTCTTGTTATTAACCCAATCCATTTTTCGAAAATATATTATATTACCTTCATTGATAATAGCTAAAAACATCGGTCGTATGTTATTATTTCAATCTCCCGAGTGGTCTGAAGATTTAAAGGATTGGAATCGAGAAATGCATGTTAAATGCACCTATAATGGGGTTCAATTATCAGAAACAGAATTTCCGCAAAACTGGTTAAGAGACGGTATTCAAATAAAGATCCTATTTCCTTTCTGTCTGAAACCTTGGCACAAACCTCAAGAAAGGTCCCTTGATAAAGATTCAATGAAAGATAAAGTCAAAAATTTTTGTTTTTTAACAGTTTGGGGAATGGAAACTGATCTGCCTTTTGGTTCTCCCCGAAAACGACCTTCCTTTTTTAAACCCATTTTGAAAGAACTTGAAAAAAGAATTAGAAAATTTAAAAACAAGTGTTTTCTAGTTCTAACAGTTTTAAAAGAACGAACAAAATTGTTTATATTTTTAAGGGTCTCAAAAGAAACAAAAAAATGGGTTATCAAAAGTGTTCCATTTATAAATATAAAAAAAATAATAAAAGAACTCTTAAAAATAAATCCAACTCTATCATTTGGATTGAGAGAAGTATATGAATCTAGTAAAACTCAAAAACAAAAGGATTCGATAATCAATAATCAGATGATTCACAAATCGTCTATTCAAATTCGATCTATGAATTGGACAAATTATTCACTGACAGAAAAAAAAGTGAAAGATCTGACTGATAGAACAAGCACAATCAGAAACAAAATAGAAAAAATTATAAAAGACAAGAAAAAACTCTTTCTAACTCCAGAGATAAATATTAGCCCTAACAAAGCTAGTTATAATGCTAAAAGATTAGAATCACAAAAAAGTATTTGGCAAATATTAAAAAGAAGGAATTCTCGATTAATTCGCAAATCACATTATTTTATAAAATTTTTCATTGAAAGGATATACATAGATATTCTTCTATGTCTCATTAATATTCCCAGAACCAATGCACAATTTTTTATTGAATCAACAAAAAAAATTATTGATAAATACATTTACAATAATGAAAGAAATCAAAAAAGAATTGGTAAAACAAATCAAAAGAAAATTAACTTTATTTCGATTATAAAAAGGTCAGTTTCTAATATTAGTAATAAGAGTTCACAGATTTTTTGTGACTTATCCTCCTTGTCACAAGCATATGTATTTTACAAATTATCACAAACCCAAGTTATTAACTTGTATAAGTTAAGATCTGTCCTTCAATATAACGGAACATCTCTTTTTCTTAAGAACGAAAGAAAAGATTATTTTGGAGCACACGAAATATTTCATTACGAATTAAGACATAAGAAACTTCGTAATTCTGGAATGAATCAATGGAAAAACTGGTTAAGAGGTCATTATCAATATAAATATTTATCTCCGATTATATGGTCTAGATTAGTACCACAAAAGTGGCGAAATAGAGTAAATCAACATTGTGTGGCTCAAAATAAAAATAAAGATTTAAGCAAATGGGATTTATCTCAACAAGATCAATTAATTCATTACAACAAACAAAATGATTATGAAGCAGACTCATTAACGAATCAAAAAGAAAATTTTAAAAAACACTATAGATATGACCTTTTATCATATAAATCTATTAATTATGAAGATAAGAATGACTCATATATTTATGGATCACCATTACAAGTAAATAATAACCAAGATATTTCTTATAATTACAACACACATAAACGCAAATTTTTTGATATGCTGGGAGGTATCCCTATCAATAATTACCTAAGCGAAGATGATATTATGGATATAGAGTATATAACGAAAAACCCGGATAGAAAATATTTTGATTGGAAAATTCTCCATTTTTGCTTTAGAAAGAAGGTCGATATTGAGGTCTGGATCAATACCAGTATCAAAAAAAATACCAAGACTGGGTCGAATAATTATCAAATAATTGATAAGAAAAGTATTTTTTATCTCACACAAGATCAAGAAATCAAACCATCCAATCAAAAAGGTCTTTTTTTTGATTGGATGGGGATGAATGAAGAAATACTAAATCGTTCCATATCGAATCTGGAACCTTGGTTCTTCCCAGAATTTGTGCTACTTTATAATACATATAAAATGAAACCGTGGGTTATACCAATCAAATTACTTCTTTTAAATTATAATGGAAATAAAAATTATAGTAAAAATAGAAATAGCAATAGAAAGCAAAAAGGGAATCTTTTTCTATCATCCAATGAAAAAAAACTTTTTAAATTAGAGAATCGAAATCAAGAAGAAAAAGAATCCGCAGGACAAGTAGATCTTGAATCAGATGTACAAAACCAAGGAAATCTTGAATCAGTCCTCTCAAACTATGAAAAAGATATTGAAGAAGATTATGCAGGATCAGACTCAGACATGCAAAAACATACAAAGAAAAAGCAATTCAAGAATCACACAGAAGCAGAACTCGATTTATTCCTAAAAAGATATTTGCTTTTTCAATTGAGATGGGATGATTCTTTAAATCAAAAAATGATCAATAATATCAAGGTATATTGTCTCCTGCTTAGACTGATAAATCCAAGAGAAATTTCGATATCTGCTATTCAAAGGGGAGAAATGAGTCTGGATCTAATACCGGTTCATAAAGATTTAACTCTTACAGAATTGATGAAAAGAGGTATATTTATTATCGAACCAATTCGTCTGTCTGTAAAAAATGATGGACAATTTATTATGTATCAAACTATAGGTATTTCGTTGGTTCATAAGAGTAAGTACCAAACTAATCAAAAATACCGAGAAGAAAGATATGTTGATAATAAGAATTTTGAAAAATTCAGTGCAAGATGGCAAAAGATGATTGGAAATAAAGACAAAAATCATTATGATTTGCTTGTTCCTGAAAATATTTTATCGCCTAGACGTCGTAGAAAATTTAGAATTCTAATTTGTTTAAATTTGAGGAATAGGAGTGGTGTGGCTAGAAATCCAGTATTTTGCAATGGGAACAGCTGTAATAAATTTTTGGATGAAAACAAACATCTTGATAGAGATAAAAATCAATTAATTAAATTAAAAAAATTAAAGTTCTTTCTCTGGCCCAATTATCGATTAGAAGATTTAGCTTGTATGAATCGCTATTGGTTTGATACCAATAATGGTAGTTGTTTCAGTATGGTAAGGATACACATGTATCCACGATTGAAAACTCGTTGATGTCACATTTTTTTATATATCCTTACTAGATCTAGTATATGAAAGTAAACAAATGCACACATGCGATGTCTTACATTACATTCTGATACATGATACTAATACGTATCAATTAGATTTAGAAATGACTCAAAAGAATGTTCTTATTTTAGATCTAATCTCTTTTGTGATTTGTGAATACAAAAATGTACCTATCTCTATCCCCTATACGAATCCAATTGAAAATTAGATTTTTTATTGATATTGATTAATTTTATTTGATAAACTAGGTATCCATAACGAAATTAAGATTATTGCGTATACCAGATTAAAATGACCGGCATTATATTATTATTATAATTCTATTATTATTACTGATGGGTAAAATTCAAATTAAAAAAAAAAAAAGAAAAAAGGGAGGGAAGAGAAGATTTCGTTTTATGGTAAAAAACTTATTCATCTCAGTTATTTCTCAAAAAGAAGCAAATAGGGGATCTGTTGAATTTCAAGTATTCAGTTTCACCAATAAGATCCGAAGACTTACTTCACATTTGGAATTGCACCGAAAAGACTATTTATCTCAGAGAGGTCTACGGAAAATTCTGGGAAAACGCCAACGGTTGCTGTCTTATTTGGCAAAGAAAAATAGAGTACGTTATAAGGAATTAATTGGTCAGTTGGGTATTCGGGAGACAAAAATTCGTTAATTTGAAGAGTCCTTTTGAATTATTTGATTTAGTAGATCTTGAATTTTGATGAACTTCTTTTCCTTTTCAGCAAGTCATGGAAGAATGCAGCAGGGGAAAACCTATGAATGTACCAGCTACAAGAGAAGACCTCATGATAGTCAATATGGGTCCTCATCACCCATCAATGCACGGTGTTCTTCGGCTCATCGTTACTTTAGATGGTGAAGATGTTATTGACTGTGAACCGATACTAGGTTATTTGCACAGAGGGATGGAAAAAATTGCAGAAAACCGAACAATTATACAATATTTGCCTTATGTAACACGTTGGGATTATTTAGCTACTATGTTCACAGAAGCAATAACCGTAAATGCACCAGAGCAGTTGGGAAATATTCAAGTACCTAAAAGAGCCAGCTATATTCGAGTGATTATGTTGGAGTTGAGTCGTATAGCTTCTCATTTATTATGGCTTGGCCCTTTTATGGCAGATATTGGTGCACAGACTCCTTTCTTCTATATTTTCAGAGAAAGAGAATTAGTCTATGATCTATTCGAAGCTGCCACCGGTATGAGAATGATGCATAATTATTTTCGTATCGGAGGAGTAGCTGCTGATCTACCGCATGGATGGATAGATAAATGTTTGGATTTCTGCGATTATTTTTTAACAGGGATTGCTGAATATCAAAAACTTATTACGCGTAATCCTATTTTTTTAGAACGAGTTGAGGGAGTAGGCATTATTGGTGTAGAAGAAGCAATAAATTGGGGTTTGTCAGGACCAATGCTACGAGCTTCCGGAATACAATGGGATCTTCGTAAAGTTGATCATTATGAGTGTTATGACGAATTTGATTGGGAAGTCCAATGGCAAAAAGAAGGAGATTCATTATCTCGTTATTTAGTACGAATTGGTGAAATGATAGAATCTATAAAAATTATTCAGCAGGCTCTGGAAGGAATTCCGGGAGGGCCGTATGAGAATTTAGAAATCCGATGCTTTGATAGAGCGAGAGATCCCGAATTGAATGATTTTGAATATCGATTTATTAGTAAAAAGCCTTCTCCTACTTTTGAATTGTCGAAACAAGAACTTTATGTGAGAGTCGAAGCCCCAAAGGGAGAGTTGGGAATTTTTCTGATAGGAGATCAGAATGTTTTTCCTTGGAGATGGAAAATTCGACCGCCGGGTTTTATCAATTTGCAAATTCTTCCTCAGTTAGTTAAAAGAATGAAATTGGCTGACATTATGACGATACTAGGTAGCATAGATATAATTATGGGAGAAGTTGATCGTTGAAATGATAATTGATACACCAGAAGTACAAGATATCAATTCTTTTTCCAGATTGGAATACTTAAAAGAGGTTTATGGGATCATATGGATGCTTGTACCTATCTTTACTCCTGTATTGGGAATCACAATAGGTGTACTAGCAATTGTGTGGTTAGAAAGAGAAATATCCGCAGGGATACAACAACGTATTGGTCCTGAATATGCTGGTCCTTTGGGAATTCTTCAAGCTCTAGCAGATGGCACAAAACTACTTTTCAAAGAGAATCTTCTTCCATCTAGAGGAGATACTCGTTTATTCAGTATCGGACCATCCATAGCAGTCATATCAATTCTACTAAGTTATTTAATAATTCCTTTTGGCTCTAACCTTGTTCTATCCGATCTCAATATCGGTGTTTTTTTATGGATCGCCATTTCAAGTATTGCTCCCATTGGACTTCTTATGTCAGGATATGGATCAAATAATAAATATTCCTTTTTAGGTGGTCTACGAGCTGCTGCTCAATCAATTAGTTATGAAATACCATTAACTCTATGCGTGTTATCAATATCTCTACGTGCGATTCGTTGAGATATAAACCTTTCCCTATTCCCTTTCTTTTCTTTCTTTTTTCTAGGAAAGAAGTTGAATGAATTGAATAAATATCATCATTTTTTATTCATCATTCGGGTTGATAAACTAAATCAGATAGTTATATGAGTGAAATAAAACAGCTTATAAATTCGCAGTAAAAGGATTGAGTCTCATTTCCTATGTACAAGAGTTAAGCGGAAATAAACATAAGCAGTAGAGACTGTTTATCCCAAGATTGATTGATTAGGCATCAATCACGACTTGAAGCGGGTTCAAAAGACCAACTGTATGGAGTTTTCACTATCTTTTCTATGTATTAACATATATGTAGTACCATAACGGGGGGATTGAGCAAAAATAAGTGGA